CAAACAAAGCCAATAAACAAACAAAGCCAATAAACGTTCCTGTAGCTTACAATAAAGCATGGCACTGAAGATGCCAAGACGGCCCTACACTCACCCAGGGACAAAAGACTTAGTCCTAACCTTACCATTAATTCTCGCTAGACATATACATGCAAGTATCTGCGCCCCAGTGTAAATGCCCCTGACTCCTACGCTGTAGGTGAAAGGAGCCGGTATCAGGCACGCCCATAGCAGCCCAAGACGCCTTGCTCAGCCACACCCCCACGGGTACTCAGCAGTAATTAACATTAAGCAATAAGTGCAAGCTTGACTTAGCCATAGCGACTCAGGGTTGGTTAATCTTGTGCCAGCCACCGCGGTCACACAAGAGACCCAAATTAATCGTTCGCGGCGTAAAGAGTGGACCCATGCTATCACATAAATTAAGGTCAAAGCGTAACTGAGCTGTCATAAGCTTAAGATACATTTAAAGCCACCCTAAAGACGGCCTTAATCCATGCGACTGACTAAACTCCACGAAAGCCAGGGTACAAACTGGGATTAGATACCCCACTATGCCTGGCCCTAAATCTTGATGTTTACCTAACCAAAGCATCCGCCTGAGGACTACGAGCACAAACGCTTAAAACTCTAAGGACTTGGCGGTGCCCCAAACCCACCTAGAGGAGCCTGTTCTATAATCGATAACCCACGATACACCCGACCACTTCTTGCCAAAGACAGCCTACATACCGCCGTCGCCAGCTCACCTCCCCTGAGAGCACCGCAGTGAGCACAATCGCCCTAGCCCCGCTAACAAGACAGGTCAAGGTATAGCCCATGGAGTGGAAGCAATGGGCTACATTTTCTAGCTTAGAACATTTACGAAAGGGAGCATGAAACAGCCCCCAGAAGGCGGATTTAGCAGTAAAGTGGGATAATATAAGCCCCCTTTAAGCTGGCTCTGAGGCACGTACATACCGCCCGTCACCCTCCTCATAAGCCCCTGACCATTGATAAATAATATGCTCAATTGCTAAAGATGAGGTAAGTCGTAACAAGGTAAGTGTACCGGAAGGTGCACTTAGTACACCAAGACGTAGCTATAACGAAAGCATTCAGCTTACGCCTGAAAGATGCCTGCCACTTATCAGGTCGTCTTGAAGCCAACTCTAGCCCAACCCCCCACTGCCAAGCACACGTAAAAATCTACTAAACCCTCAAATTAAAACATTCTTCCGACTTAGTATAGGCGATAGAAAAGTCATATTAGGCGCGATAGAGATCTGTACCGCAAGGGAAAGATGAAATAACAATGAACAAGCCAAGCAATAAACAGCAAAGATAAACCCTTGTACCTCTTGCATCATGATCTAGCTAGAACAACCAAGCAAAATGAACTTAAGCTTGCCACCCCGAAACCTAAGCGAGCTACTTGTGGGCAGCTACATTTGAGCGAACCCGTCTCTGTTGCAAAAGAGTGGGATGACCTACTAGTAGAGGTGAGAAGCCAACCGAGCTAGGTGATAGCTGGTTACCTGTAAAATGAATCTAAGTTCAACCTTGATAGCTCCCCCGGGAACCTCCAGCTACCTCAATGAAGCCAGTCAAGAGTAATTTAAAGGGGGTACAGCCCCTTTAAAAAGGATACAACCTCCTCTAGCGGATAATTAATAACACCACATGCTACTGTGGGCCTTTAAGCAGCCACCAACAAAGAGTGCGTCAAAGCTCTACTTTCACAAAAATCCTAAACCCATACGACTCCCTTATCCACTAACAGGTCAACCTATATCCAATAGGAGAATTAATGCTAAAATGAGTAACTAGGGCCTCCCCTCTCGGGCGCAAACTTACATCCTCACATTATTAACAGACAATTAATATCCCCACTACAACAAGACCACATATTTCACCCTCTGTTAACCCAACCCAGGAGCGCCTATTAGAAAGATTAAAGTCTGTAAAAGGAACTAGGCAAATCCTAAGGCCCGACTGTTTACCAAAAACATAGCCTTCAGCCAGACCAAGTATTGAAGGTGACGCCTGCCCAGTGACTCCACGTTCAACGGCCGCGGTATCCTAACCGTGCGAAGGTAGCGCAATCAATTGTCCCATAAATCGGGACTTGTATGAACGGCTAAACGAGGTCTTAACTGTCTCTTACAGATAATCAGTGAAATTGATCTCCCTGTGCAAAAGCAGGAATAGACCCATAAGACGAGAAGACCCTGTGGAACTTAAAAATCAATAGCCACCCCACAATAAGACCTGACCCGCCGGGCTTACCACTAACAACATGCTGGCTCACATTTTTCGGTTGGGGCGACCTTGGAGAAAAACAAATCCTCCAAAAATAAGACCACTCCCTCTTAACTAAGAGCGACCCCTCAACGTGCTAACAGCAACCAGACCCAATACAATTGACCAATGGACCAAGCTACCCCAGGGATAACAGCGCAATCCCCTCCAAGAGCCCCTATCGACGAGGGGGTTTACGACCTCGATGTTGGATCAGGACATCCTAATGGTGCAGCCGCTATTAAGGGTTCGTTTGTTCAACGATTAACAGTCCTACGTGATCTGAGTTCAGACCGGAGCAATCCAGGTCGGTTTCTATCTATGTTGGACTTTTCCCAGTACGAAAGGACCGGAAAAGTGAGGCCAATGCTTCAACGTACGCCCCCTCCCTAAGTAATGACTCCAACTAAATTACAAAAAGGACCCCCTACCACCCAATCCTAGAAAAGGACCGCTAGCGTGGCAGAGTTCGGTAAATGCAAAAGGCTTAAGCCCTTTACCCAGAGGTTCAAGTCCTCTCCCTAGCTCACTACCTCTCATGATTGCAATTTACCTTATCATATCACTATCATACGCAGTACCAATCCTCGTTGCCGTAGCATTTCTAACACTAGTAGAACGGAAAGTCTTAAGCTATATACAAGCTCGAAAAGGCCCAAACATTGTGGGCCCGTTCGGACTCCTCCAGCCAGTAGCAGACGGTGTCAAGCTATTCATCAAAGAGCCCATCCGTCCGTCTACCTCCTCCCCCATTCTTTTCATTATAACCCCTATACTAGCCCTCCTCTTAGCTATTACAATTTGAATTCCCCTCCCCCTTCCTTACTCCCTCACCGATCTTAACCTAGGTATCCTCTTTCTTCTTGCTATATCAAGCCTGGCAGTATATTCCATTCTATGGTCCGGCTGAGCATCCAACTCAAAATACGCACTTATTGGTGCGCTACGGGCAGTGGCACAGACCATTTCTTATGAGGTAACACTGGCCATCATCCTCCTGTCTGTGATCATGTTAAGCGGTAATTACACCCTCAACACTCTTGCCACCACCCAAGAACCCATATACCTTATCTTCTCTTCCTGACCCCTTGCAATAATATGATACATCTCCACCCTTGCCGAAACCAATCGAGCCCCATTTGACCTCACAGAAGGAGAATCTGAGCTAGTTTCGGGCTTTAATGTAGAATATGCTGCAGGCCCATTCGCCCTTTTCTTTCTAGCCGAATATGCAAACATCATACTTATAAACACCATAACTGCCATCCTATTCCTAAACCCCAGCTCACTAAACCCACCTTCAGAGCTATTCCCCCTAATCCTGGCCACAAAAACCCTTCTTCTATCCTCAGGCTTCCTCTGAGTTCGTGCCTCCTACCCTCGATTCCGCTACGATCAGCTCATACACCTTCTCTGAAAAAATTTCTTACCCCTAACATTAGCACTATGCCTCTGACACACCAGCATGCCTATCTCCTATGCTGGCCTTCCACCATACCTAAGGGGATACTCAAAGGACGGAAATGTGCCTGAACTTAAGGGTCACTATGATAAAGTGGACATAGAGGTACACCAACCCTCTCATTTCCTTCACCTTAGAAAAGCAGGACTCGAACCTGCACAAAAGAGATCAAAACTCCTCATACTTCCTCTATATTATTTTCTAGCAGGGTCAGCTAACAAAGCTATCGGGCCCATACCCCGAAAATGATGGTTTAACCCCTTCCCCTACTAATGAACCCACACGCAACATTAATCTCAACCCTAAGCCTGCTCCTAGGGACAACCATTACCATTTCAAGTAACCACTGAGTCATAGCTTGAACCGGACTAGAAATCAACACTCTTGCAATCATCCCCCTTATCTCAAAGCCCCACCACCCGCGAGCCATTGAAGCCACAATTAAATACTTTCTAGTACAAGCAACAGCATCTGCTCTGCTCCTATTTGCAAGTATGTCCAATGCCTTAGCCACAGGACAATGAGATATCTCCCAACTTACTCACCCAGCATCCTGCCTCCTACTTACAATTGCAATTGCTATAAAACTAGGGCTAGTCCCATTCCACTTCTGATTCCCCGAAGTACTTCAGGGCTCATCCATAACCACAGCACTTCTTCTATCAACAATCCTGAAATTCCCTCCAATCACCATTCTCCTCATAACATCCCACTCACTAAACCCAAAACTACTCACTTCTATAGCTATCGCCTCAGCAGCTCTAGGGGGTTGAATGGGCCTAAATCAAACGCAGATTCGAAAAATCCTAGCCTTCTCCTCCATCTCTCACATAGGCTGAATAGCAATCATCATTACTTATGACCCAAACCTCACCCTACTAACCTTCTACTTATACATCTTAATAACCTCCGTTGTATTCCTCACCCTTAACTCAACCAAAACACTAAAGCTAGCAACAATAATAACCTCATGAACAAAGTCCCCCATATTGAATGCAACCCTAATAATAACCTTACTCTCACTAGCGGGTCTGCCGCCACTAACAGGCTTCCTGCCGAAATGACTTATCATCCAAGAACTTACTAAACAAGAGATAACCCTAGCAGCTACAATCATAGCCATACTCTCCCTACTTGGGCTGTTCTTCTACCTGCGCCTTGCATACTACTCAACCATTACCCTCCCCCCCAACACCACAAACTATATAAAACAATGGCATACCAATAAAACAACAAACGCCCTAATTGCCATTCTAACTTCCCTAACCGCTCTACTCCTCCCGCTCTCCCCTATAATCCTCACGACCCTTTAGAAACTTAGGATCGAACCAAACCAAAGGCCTTCAAAGCCTTAAACAAGAGTTAAACCCTCTTAGTTTCTGCTAAAACTCGCAGGACATTAACCTGCATCCCCTAAATGCAACTCAGGTGCTTTAATTAAGCTAGAGCCTTAACTAGACAGATGGGCCTCGATCCCATAAACTCCTGGTTAACAGCCAGACGCCTAAACCAACAGGCTTCTGCCTATCAGACTCTGGCACTCTTAACGTGCATCAATGAGCTTGCAACTCAACATGAAACTTTCACTACAGAGCCGATAAGAAGAGGAATTTAACCTCTGTAAAAAGGACTACAGCCTAACGCCTAAAACACTCAGCCATCTTACCTGTGACCCTAATCAATCGATGACTATTCTCCACCAACCACAAAGATATCGGCACCCTATACCTAATCTTTGGTGCATGAGCCGGCATGGTCGGCACCGCACTTAGTCTCCTCATTCGCGCAGAGCTAGGACAACCTGGCACTCTTTTAGGAGACGACCAGATCTACAACGTAATTGTTACTGCTCATGCTTTTGTAATAATTTTCTTCATAGTCATACCAATCATGATCGGAGGCTTTGGAAACTGATTAGTACCTCTCATAATTGGTGCCCCCGATATGGCGTTCCCACGAATAAACAACATAAGCTTCTGACTACTACCCCCGTCCTTCCTCCTTCTCCTAGCCTCCTCTACAGTCGAAGCCGGCGCAGGAACAGGGTGGACTGTATACCCCCCTCTAGCTGGCAACCTAGCCCACGCCGGAGCTTCCGTAGATCTTGCCATCTTCTCCCTTCACCTTGCTGGTGTCTCCTCCATCCTAGGGGCCATCAACTTCATCACGACCGCCATTAACATGAAACCACCAGCACTGTCACAATACCAAACCCCATTATTCGTATGGTCCGTCCTTATCACTGCCGTTCTCCTTCTCCTATCCCTCCCAGTTCTCGCCGCCGGCATCACTATGCTACTTACAGACCGAAACCTAAACACTACCTTCTTTGATCCTGCCGGTGGAGGCGACCCAGTGCTATATCAACATCTCTTCTGATTCTTCGGCCACCCAGAGGTCTATATCTTAATTCTACCAGGTTTCGGAATTATCTCTCACGTAGTAGCCTACTATGCAGGCAAAAAAGAACCATTCGGCTATATGGGCATAGTATGAGCCATACTGTCTATTGGATTCCTAGGCTTTATCGTATGGGCCCACCACATATTTACAGTAGGCATAGACGTAGACACCCGAGCATACTTCACATCAGCTACTATAATCATTGCCATTCCAACGGGCATTAAAGTCTTCAGCTGACTGGCCACACTCCATGGTGGAACTATTAAATGAGATCCGCCTATACTATGAGCCCTGGGATTCATCTTCCTTTTTACCATCGGAGGCCTAACAGGGATTGTCTTAGCAAACTCCTCCCTAGACATTGCCCTTCACGATACATACTATGTAGTTGCCCACTTCCACTATGTTCTCTCAATAGGAGCCGTCTTCGCTATCCTAGCAGGGTTCACCCACTGATTCCCCCTGTTCACAGGATACACTCTCCACCCCACATGAGCTAAGGCCCACTTCGGAATCATATTCACTGGTGTTAACCTGACATTTTTCCCCCAGCACTTCTTAGGCCTTGCTGGCATACCACGACGATACTCAGACTACCCAGACGCCTACACCCTATGAAACACTATCTCCTCTATTGGGTCATTAATCTCAATAACTGCTGTAATCCTACTAATATTCATTATCTGAGAAGCCTTTGCATCAAAGCGCAAAATATTACAGCCAGAGCTAACCTCTACCAACATCGAATGAATCCACGGCTGCCCACCCCCATATCACACCTTTGAAGAACCAGCCTTCGTCCAAGTACAAGAAAGGAAGGAGTCGAACCCTCGTACGCTGGTTTCAAGCCAACCGCATCAAACCGCCTATGCTTCTTTCTTATGAGACGTTAGTAAACCTATTACATAGCCTTGTCAAGACTAAATCACAGGTGAAAATCCTGTACCTCTCACCATGGCTAACCACTCACAATTCGGATTTCAAGATGCCTCATCCCCCATCATAGAAGAACTCGTTGAATTCCACGACCATGCCCTAATAGTCGCCCTAGCAATCTGCAGCCTAGTCCTCTACCTCCTGACACTTATACTAATAGAAAAGCTATCCTCAAACACTGTAGACGCCCAAGAAGTCGAACTAATCTGAACAATCCTGCCGGCCATCGTCCTCATCCTACTTGCCCTTCCATCACTACAAATCCTCTACATAATAGACGAAATCGACGAACCAGACTTAACCCTAAAAGCTATCGGCCATCAATGATACTGATCCTACGAGTACACAGACTTCAAAGACCTGACATTCGATTCTTACATAATCCCAACAACAGAACTCCCACCCGGACACTTCCGTCTATTAGAAGTAGACCACCGTGTTGTTATCCCCATAGAATCTCCAATCCGCATCATTGTCACTGCAGACGATGTCCTACACTCCTGAGCAGTCCCTTCCCTCGGAGTAAAAACTGACGCAATCCCCGGACGACTAAACCAAACGTCATTTATTACCACCCGACCCGGAATCTTCTACGGCCAATGTTCAGAAATCTGTGGAGCCAACCACAGCTACATACCAATTGTAGTAGAATCAACTCCACTCACCCATTTCGAATCCTGATCTACTTTATTATCCACCTAATCATTAAGAAGCTATGCATCAGCACTAGCCTTTTAAGCTAGAGAAAGAGGACCGCCCGCCCCTCCTTAATGACATGCCACAACTAAATCCAAACCCCTGATTCTATATCATGCTCCTGTCATGACTGACATTTTCCCTGATCATCCAACCCAAACTTTTATCATTCATCCCTACCAACCCTCCATCTAACAAGGCCTTAGCCGCCCCAAAGCCAATGTCCTGAGCCTGACCATGAACTTAAGCTTCTTTGACCAATTTACAAGCCCATGCCTCCTAGGAATCCCCCTAATCCTTCTTTCAATACTATTTCCTGCCCTCCTGCTCCCATCACCCAACAACCGTTGAATCACCAACCGCTTATCTACCCTCCAACTTTGATTCCTTCACCTAGTCACAAAACAACTGATAATCCCATTAAACAAAAGCGGTCATAAATGAGCCCTGCTCCTAACTTCCCTAATAACCCTCCTACTCATAGTCAATCTCCTAGGCCTCCTACCGTATACATTCACCCCAACTACTCAGCTATCAATAAACATAGCTCTAGCATTCCCACTTTGACTAGCGACCCTTCTCACAGGACTACGCAATCAACCCTCAATTGCTTTAGGCCACCTTCTGCCTGAAGGAACCCCCACCCCACTAGTCCCAGCCCTAATTATAATCGAAACCACCAGCCTACTAATTCGCCCATTAGCTTTAGGTGTCCGCCTTACCGCCAACCTCACAGCAGGCCACCTACTCATCCAACTCATCTCTACAGCTACAACCGCCCTCCTCCCTATTATACCAACTGTCTCAATCCTAACGGCATCAATCCTATTTCTCTTAACCCTCCTAGAAGTAGCAGTGGCTATAATCCAAGCCTACGTCTTTGTCCTACTCTTAAGCCTCTACTTACAAGAAAACATCTAATGGCCCACCAAGCTCACTCCTACCACATAGTAGACCCGAGCCCCTGACCCATTCTAGGGGCAACAGCTGCCCTACTCACCACCTCAGGACTGACCATATGATTCCACCACAACACCTCATACCTCCTTACCCTAGGCCTTCTCTCCATACTCTTAGTTATACTCCAATGATGACGTGATATTGTACGAGAAAGTACATTTCAAGGCCATCATACCCCTACCGTACAAAAAGGCCTACGGTACGGAATAATCCTATTCATCACATCAGAAGCATTCTTCTTCCTTGGCTTCTTCTGAGCGTTCTTCCACTCCAGCCTAGCTCCCACCCCAGAGCTAGGCGGACATTGACCACCAACAGGAATTAATCCACTCAACCCCCTAGAAGTCCCCCTATTAAACACAGCTATCTTACTCGCATCCGGAGTTACTGTAACATGAGCCCACCATAGTATTACAGAAAGCAACCGAAAACAGGCAATTCAAGCGCTCACCTTAACCATCCTATTAGGCTTCTACTTCACAGCACTTCAAGCCTCCGAATACTACGAGGCACCCTTCTCCATCGCCGATGGAGTTTATGGCTCAACCTTTTTCGTTGCCACAGGATTCCACGGCCTACATGTCATCATTGGGTCTTCATTCCTCTCAGTCTGCCTACTACGATTAATTAAATTCCACTTCACATCTAGCCACCACTTTGGCTTCGAAGCAGCAGCCTGGTACTGGCACTTCGTAGACGTCATCTGATTATTCCTCTACATAACTATTTACTGATGAGGATCCTGCTCTTCTAGTATACTAATTACAATCGACTTCCAATCCTTAAAATCTGGTGCAACCCCAGAGAAGAGCAATAAACATAGTCACATTCATACTTACTCTATCCCTCACCCTATCTATCCTTTTAACCACGCTAAACTTCTGACTCGCCCAAATAAACCCAGACCCAGAAAAATTATCCCCGTACGAGTGCGGCTTTGACCCTCTCGGATCTGCTCGACTCCCCTTCTCAATCCGATTCTTCCTCAGTAGCCATCCTCTTCCTACTTTTCGACCTGGAAATCGCCTTACTCCTCCCCCTCCCATGAGCTAGCCAACTTCAATCTCCTGTCACCACACTCATCTGAGCCTCCACTCTCATTCTCCTCCTGACATTAGGGCTAATCTACGAGTGAATGCAAGGAGGACTAGAATGGGCAGAATAACAGAAAGTTAGTCCAATCAAGACAGTTGATTTCGACTCAACAGATCATAGCTTAACTCTATGACTTTCTTCATGTCCCTCTTACACCTGAGCTTCTACTCCTCATTCACCCTAAGCGGCCTAGGACTAGCTTTCCACCGAACCCACCTAATCTCTGCCCTACTATGTTTAGAGAGCATAATACTATCCATGTACCTGGCCCTGTCCATCTGACCTATCGAAAATCAAGCAACATCCTCCACCCTAATACCCGTGCTTATACTAGCATTTTCAGCATGCGAAGCAGGAGCCGGACTAGCCATGCTAGTAGCCTCCACACGAACTCACGGCTCAGACCACTTACATAATCTAAACCTCCTACAATGCTAAAAATCATCCTTCCCACAATTATACTCATGCCTACAGCCCTCCTATCTCCCAAAAAATTCTTATGAATAAATACTACCACATATAGCCTCCTAATTGCCACCATAAGTCTCCAATGACTACTCCCATCCCACTACCCACACAAAAATATAACCCCATGAACAGGCATCGACCAGATCTCATCCCCACTGCTAGTCCTATCCTGCTGACTCCTGCCCCTCATACTCATGGCGAGCCAAAACCACCTCCAACATGAGCCTCTTACACGGAAACGAGTCTTTATCTCAACACTAATCACAATCCAACCATTCATCATCCTAGCCTTCTCATCCACCGAACTGATACTATTCTACATCTCATTTGAGGCAACCCTAATCCCCACCCTAATTCTCATTACACGATGAGGAAACCAGCCTGAACGCCTAAGTGCTGGCATTTACCTACTATTCTACACCCTCATCAGCTCCCTCCCACTACTAGTTGTAATACTATACCTGCACATACAAATTGGCACCCTACACCTCACAATGCTCAAGTTAACCCTCCCAGCCCTTAACAACTCCTGAACTGACCTCCTAGCAAGCCTAGCGCTACTAATAGCATTTATAGTAAAAGCACCCCTATACGGCCTACATCTATGACTCCCCAAAGCCCACGTAGAAGCCCCAATCGCAGGGTCAATACTACTCGCCGCCCTGCTCCTTAAACTAGGAGGATATGGTATTATACGAGTGACCCTACTTATAGGCCCTCTCTCCAATCACCTACACTACCCGTTTATCACCCTAGCACTATGAGGCGCCCTGATAACTAGCTCAATTTGCCTACGCCAAACTGACCTAAAATCCCTCATTGCCTACTCCTCCGTTAGTCACATAGGCTTAGTCATCGCTGCAAGCATAATTCAAACTCACTGAGCATTCTCAGGCGCAATAATCCTTATAATCTCCCATGGATTAACCTCCTCCCTACTATTCTGCCTGGCCAACACAAACTACGAGCGTACACATAGCCGGATCTTACTCCTAACACGAGGCCTACAACCCCTCCTACCTCTAATAGCTACCTGATGACTCCTAGCTAACCTTACAAACATAGCCCTCCCCCCAACAACCAACCTAATAGCAGAACTGACCGTTATGATCGCATTATTCAACTGATCTGCCCCTACAATCGTCCTAACCGGAATTGCAACCCTACTAACTGCCTCATACACCCTATACATACTGCTAATAACTCAGCGAGGAACCCTACCCACCCATATCACATCCATCCAAAATTCAACTTCACGAGAACATCTCCTCATAACTCTTCACATCCTCCCCATACTACTACTCATCCTAAAGCCTGACCTCATCTCCGGGACCCTCTCATGCAAGTATAGTTTAACCCAAACATTAGACTGTGATCCTAAAAATAGAAGTTAAACCCTTCTTACCTGCCGAGGGGAGGTTCAACCAACAAGAACTGCTAATTCTTGCATCTGAGTCTAAAACCTCAGCCCCCTTACTTTTAAAGGATAACAGTAATCCACTGGTCTTAGGAGCCACTCATCTTGGTGCAAATCCAAGTAAAAGTAATGGAACCAGCCCTACTCCTCAATACCTCCACTCTCCTGACTCTCATAATTATTCTTACACCCGTCCTACTCCCACTCATATCAAAAGCCCTCCAAAATTCCCCAACCACCATCACACGCACTGTTAAAACCGCATTCCTAACAAGCCTTGTGCCAATAACCCTCTTTATATACCTAGGCTCAGAGAGCATCATCTCCCACTTAGAATGAAAGTTCATCATGAACTTCAAAATTCCCATTAGCCTCAAAATAGACCAGTACTCCCTAATATTCCTCCCCATCGCACTGCTCGTAACATGATCCATCCTCCAATTCGCAACATGATACATAAGCACAGACCCCCACATCACAAAATTCTTCTCCTACCTCCTTATATTCCTAATCGCCATACTAACCCTAACCATTGCCAACGACATATTCCTGCTATTCATTGGCTGAGAAGGAGTTGGAATCATGTCATTCCTATTAATCGGCTGATGGCAAGGCCGAGCAGAAGCCAATACAGCCGCTCTCCAAGCTGTACTTTACAACCGAATCGGAGACATCGGCCTCATTCTAAGCATAGCCTGACTCGCATCCACTATAAACACCTGAGAGATCCAACAAACCACCCCCACTACCCAAACACCCACCCTCCCCCTACTAGGCCTCATTCTAGCCGCCACAGGAAAATCCGCCCAGTTTGGACTCCACCCGTGACTGCCAGCTGCTATAGAAGGCCCGACCCCAGTTTCCGCCCTACTCCACTCCAGCACAATAGTAGTAGCAGGGATCTTCTTACTCATCCGCACCCACCCACTACTAGCCAGCAACCAAACCGCCCTCACCCTATGTCTCTGTCTAGGGGCCCTATCAACACTATTTGCCGCAACCTGCGCCCTCACACAAAACGATATCAAAAAAATCATTGCCTTCTCCACATCAAGCCAGCTAGGCCTAATAATAGTTACAATCGGACTAAACCTACCACAACTAGCTTTCCTTCACATTTCAACCCATGCCTTCTTCAAAGCCATGCTATTCCTCTGCTCAGGATCCATCATCCACAGCCTTAATGGGGAACAAGACATCCGAAAAATAGGGTCCCTACAAAAAATCCTACCAACAACAACCTCTTGTCTAACCATCGGCAACCTAGCCCTAATAGGAACTCCATTCCTAGCAGGGTTTTACTCAAAAGACCTCATCATCGAGAGCCTAAACACATCCTACCTGAACACATGAGCACTTCTCCTGACTCTCTTGGCTACATCTTTCACCGCAACATACACTCTCCGCATAACCCTGCTAGTTCAAACAGGATTTACTCGCATGGCCTCAATCACCCCAATAAACGAAAACAACCAAGCAGTCATCGCCCCAATCACCCGACTCGCCCTAGGTAGCATTACAGCAGGGCTACTCATCACATCTTATATCCTCCCCACAAAAACCCCTCCCATAACTATGCCAGCACTTACAAAAACTGCCGCCATCCTCATTACAATTCTAGGCATAATTCTCGCTCTAGAACTCTCCAATATAACACACTCACTAACCCACCCCAAGCAAAACAACCTCCTAAACTTCTCCTCCTTCCTAGGCTACTTCAACCCCCTAACCCACCGGCTTAGCTCCACAAACCTCCTACTCTCTGGACAAAAAATTGCCTCGCACCTAATCGACTTATCCTGGTACAAAAAAATAGGCCCCGAGGGACTCGCAAGCCTCCAGCTTATAATAACTAAAACCTCAATTAACCTCCACACCGGCCTAATCAAGGCCTACCTAGAGTCCTTCGCACTATCTATCCTTATTATCCTCCTATCACTTCATAGACCCAAAACCTAATGGCCCCCAACCTACGAAAATATCACCCCCTGCTAAAAATACTCAACAACTCCCTAATTGACCTCCCAACTCCCTCAAACATCTCCGCCTGATGAAACTTTGGATCCCTACTAGGTATTTGCCTACTGACCCAAATCTTAACCGGCCTACTGCTCGCCTCACATTACACTGCAGACACCACCCTAGCCTTCTCGTCCGTCGCACACACATGTCGAAACGTACAGTACGGCTGATTAATCCGCAATATCCACGCAAACGGAGCTTCATTTTTCTTCATCTGCATCTACTTACACATCGGACGAGGACTTTACTACGGCTCCTACCTATACAAAGAAACTTGAAACACAGGAGTTGTCCTCCTACTCACCCTCATAGCCACCGCCTTCGTAGGATACGTCCTACCCTGAGGACAAATATCGTTCTGAGGGGCTACAGTCATTACTAATCTATTCTCAGCTGTCCCCTATATCGGCCAAACCCTCGTCGAATGGGCCTGAGGCGGCTTCTCAGTAGATAACCCCACACTAACACGATTCTTCACCCTTCACTTCCTTCTTCCCTTCATAATCGCAGGCCTCACCATCATCCACCTGACATTCCTTCACGAATCCGGCTCAAATAACCCACTAGGCATCTCCTCCAACTGCGACAAAATCCCATTCCACCCCTACTTCTCCTTAAAAGACATCCTCGGCTTCATACTAATGCTCCTCCCCCTAACAGCCTTAGCCCTATTCTCACCCAACCTCTTAGGAGACCCTGAAAACTTCACACCCGCAAACCCACTAGTCACACCTCCCCATATCAAACCAGAATGATATTTTCTATTTGCATACGCCATTCTACGCTCCATCCCCAATAAATTAGGCGGAGTACTAGCTCTAGCTGCCTCCGTACTAATTCTATTCCTCACTCCCCTACTCCATAAATCCAAACAACGCACAATAATCTTTCGTCCCCTCTCCCAACTCCTATTTTGAACCCTAGTCACCAACCTCCTCATCCTAACATGAGTAGGAAGCCAGCCTGTAGAGCACCCATTCATCATCATCGGCCAACTAGCCTCCCTCACCTACTTCACTATCCTCCTCATTCTCTTCCCTGCCATCGGAGCCCTAGAAAACAAACTACTTAACTACTAAACTCTAATAGTTTATAAAAACATCGGTCTTGTAAACCGAAGAATGAAGGCTACTCCCCTTCTTAGAGTTCCTCCCCCTCATCAGAAAAGAGGGAATCAAACCCTCACCTCCAACTCCCAAAGCTGGCATTCTCCATTAAACTATCTTCTGATACTTAAACCTCCCTACACCGCCCGAATCGCACCACGAGACAATCCCCGAACGACCTCTAACACCACAAACAATGTAAGCAGCAACCCCCACCCCGCCACTAAAAACATCCCAACTCCACACGAATAAAATATAGCCACACCACTAAAATCCAACCGAACAGAAAACACCCCTCCACTGTCAACAGTCACCACCCCCAACTTCCACCCCTCAACAAACCCCCCAACAACAAACCCCACAACCAACACCATAGCAAACCCCAGACCATACCCCATAACACGCCAATCCCCCCAAGCCTCAGGAAACGGATCTGCTGCCAAAGACACCGAGTACACAAACACCACCAACATCCCCCCTAAATAGACCATAAATAGGACAAGAGACATGAACGACACCCCTAAACTTAATAACCATCCACAACCAGTGACAGATGCCACCACCAATCCTACAACACCATAATAAGGTGAAGGATTAGATGCCACCCCCAACCCACCCAAAACAAAACCAATCCCCAAAAAAAGCACAAAATAAGTCATAGCAATTTCCGCTTGGCTTTTCTCCAAGAACTACGGCACGAAAAGCCGCCGTTGTAAACTTCAACTACACAAACTAACGACAAACACAGGGCCCAATGCAGGACCCCCCCCCCCTCCCCCCCCCCTACCCCCCCCACCCCCCTGCATTCGTGCCCTATGTACTACAGTGCATTCATTTATTTACCATATTCATGACCCCCATATTCCTTAAAACCAACATATAATGCATGCATATGAGACATAAATTCATACCCGCGCATACGAACCCTTTCCTGGTTCCAACCCCCCATCCCCACGCAAACGCTCCCCTAAATATCCATGCACCTAGACATAAGCGTAGCCAAGCTACCTCTTCCATCCGGCCATACACGTCCAGAGGACTATAGTATAATGATACCTAGGACATAGCACAGGAATTCCTCGTACCAAACCCATAAATCGTTAACCAGTACATACCCCCAAACCAACACGGAAGTGCTCAATTACACACTATGCTTGGTACCGTCCATGACATGAAATATTTCCCGGAGTACATAAAGCAGGGACCAGGTTATTTATTAATCTCACACCTCACGTGAAATCAGCAACTCGACGCGAGAAGGATCCATCATGACTAGCTTCAGGCCCATTCTTCCCCCCTACACCCTAGCACAACTTGCTCTTTTGCGCCTCTGGTTCCTCGGTCAGGACCATAACTCGCAACTTCCCTTGATCTTGCCCTTCACAGATACATCTGGTTGGGGTCATACCTCACCATTTTAGTCCGTGATCGCGGCATCCCCCAACCTTGGCGCTTTTGGTTCTCTTTTCTCTCTCTCTCCCGCAGCTCGCCCCTCAAGTGCGGCGGGTGAATTGGTTTATATTCTGCACCTAAATTATGCGTTACTACCTAATCTCGATCTCAGGTCCCATTGGCGTTACGGCTTACGGGTAACTGGTATCACCTTGACACTGATGCACTTTGCCTTCCATAACTTGGCTGAATGCAATGTTTTAAGGATATATAGAGACTCGCCCACGCGATGCGCCCTCTCGAGCATCTGGTTATGGTGTGTCCACAAGCTCACATAAATGATACATTCCAGTTAATGCTTGCAGGACATATAATTTCACTGATTTACCTTATTTTTTTCCTCTAACTTTCTAAACAACACAGCCAGTTTTCAACTAACTCTCATTTTGCTTGTCAATTTCACCCTATTTTTTTGTCAATTTCACTTATTGATTTTTCTTATTCCACTGGAGTTATATTAATAATACATCAACATACATTTCACAAACTACGCACATATCACAACCCTCTGACATTCCATTAATTTTTCCATCCAATTTTTTGTTCTTTGTATATTTGTTTTTTGCATTGGGGGGGGGGGGGGGGGGGGGGGGGGGGGGGGGGGGGGGGGGGGCGGCAGGCGGGACGCGCCCACTGACG